AAGGGATTCAAAATGAAAGTACAATAAAAAAAAAAAGACGTTCAGGAATACATTACAAACAAAAAGAAAATTTTTTGTCTATTCTATTTTGGATCATTTTGGCGGCATGGCCGAGTGGTAAGGCGGAGGACTGCAAATCCTTTTTCCCCAGTTCAAATCCGGGTGTCGCCTGATTCGAATTAACAAAAGACTCGAAATCCCTTGTTATATCCTATAACTCGCCGGATTCTTCTTCAGCTTCAGCCGAAGGGAAGGAAAAGAAAGATCTCTTAATATGTACTTGATTCTAAGTAAAGTATCTGCAAGTTCTTAAAAGCGAAATTCTTGTGTCTAGGATTCCGATTCAAGGAAAATTTTGAAGTAGTGGAAGGGCTTGACTATTGAGACTTCTCCATTCCTATTAGTAAAGTGGCGACTGACTGGGCCTTAAATTATGCGGGAGGTACGAATTAAATTAGTAATTGTAGAAAAGTAGAAAACAAAAGCCAACTCGAGTTTGTATGGTATACAAACTCAAAAAAGTTTCTGAGTACTGAGGTATTGAATTTATTGGATTGGTTGATTAATTTAATAGTCCAAAATTTTTTGACTCTGTACCATAGATTCCACTATATATTAGTAAACAATAATGGAAAAATTCCTTCATATTCATAGAACTAGGGGACATAATTCACATGGATATTGTAAGTCTCGCTTGGGCTGCTTTAATGGTAGTCTTTACATTTTCTCTTTCACTTGTAGTATGGGGAAGAAGTGGACTCTAGAAATACTACTTAAATAAACTAATTGAGTTTTTAGTTGAAGAAAAAAACTGTATCATTTTAATTTCAAAATTCGAATAAGTTTCCATACCATAGAACTCTTTCGAGCATCTATCCACCAGTTAATCAATTCAATTATTTGACTTCTTGAGTTGGCAATGATAAAAAAAAATTACTAAGTTGGTTGTTTTATTAATATATACCATACTTTGTTTCTTTGATTTTTTCGGCAGATATTGGGATTTATAGTTAAAAGAATACGAAATGGAAAAACTCGAGCTGGAAAATAAGAATTGTCTTTCCATTATTTTATTTCGGATTGATCATCAATACAAATTGATTTGATCAAATAGATATAGCAAAAAAATAGAATTGAGGTCGCTATGTACATAACATATATGAAGATATATATTCTGTATTGATCGATATGAAATTCAGTCTGTATCTTTTTTATTTTAGAGTTATAGTCCAAGTTCGTACACGAAAAAAAATCGATAGATAGTATGGTAGAAAGATTCATATGTTTCTTTCTACCATACTATTAAATCTCATTGAATATTGCTGATTCTAGCCTGCTCATTTAAGTTAAGAAACGAAATTGGAATCCGTTTTTCGTTCCATTTTTCAATCGTTGATAAAGAACTAAAAAGTCAAGTTTCATTCAAATTAATCATTTTTATTTTGGCTGATCGTTTTTACATAGATAATAAGTAAAAAAGCCGTAGGAACTAGAATGAATAGTGCAGTAGCAATAAATGCGAGAATATTTACTTCCATAATCTCATCCTTTTTTTATTTTTACTTCGCATTAACTCGGGATTTAATCCCATAGAGATAATAATAATTTTACCTGTAAATTTAAACTCAATGGGATGCAGTACATCGTGATGATATTGAATCAGATTAATATCATGAATAACAATATCTGAGTTATTATATCAATTCGCCGTATCAAATTCAATAGTATAACATAGGAAGATCTTTTATCCATATTGAGCTCAATCCAAAAAAAATAAAAATCCAATTTGTCATCTAATCACCAAGTCCGTGTTTTCTCATTGTTTTTTATTATTTTTTCCCTAACCTGCCTGCTCCTTGTACAATCCAATGAATCATCTAATGAAGTTTCTTTTTTCCACTTCCCCTGGTTACAAAACCCCAAAAAGGAGAAATTCAATAAAAAATAGAAGTAAAATAGCAAGTAAGGAGTTAAGTTCGAAAATACCTTTTGGTTTTCATTTTTTTTTAATGATTTACTCTTTTCCTTCCAAGAAAGGTATGAAAAAGACGAGTTCTGGTACAAAAAATAGAATATTCTAGCAAATTAATTCTTTTTATTTCTGATTTTAGGGTGTTTGTTCTTTTTTTGATAGACCTTTCCAAAAAAATACTTTAAGAAAAGTACAAAAAAAAATTATTAATTTATTATTTATTTATTAAAATAATAAGAGGGAAAGATGAATTGATATATTTATTTATTATTGGATCCATCGGGACTGACGGGGCTCGAACCCGCAGCTTCCGCCTTGACAGGGCGGTGCTCTAACCAATTGAACTACAATCCCCGGAAACTGAAGTATAAAGTATCCCCCCTTTTTTTTTTCATTTGACTCAAATTATTTTTAGTTAGAATTTTCTTGTTGTAACAGAGACGCGGGTGATATATTGATTTTCACATGAATATACACTTTAGTAAGAACGGCACAAATTACTAGTCAATTTTTTTTTTTAAAAGATTTAATCTCAATCATTTTTCAATAAAGAAAAATAATTGTCTTTTTTTTTATGTCTACTTTATAGAAATAGAATAATAGAAATATAATAATATATATTAAAATAGATAAAATTAAAATTTCAACTTAATATTAAAAATCATACTATGAATCGAGATTTTTATTATGATTCAAATTTCTATTTTTTAGAAAAAATAAATAAAGCAAACAAATAAAAAAATAGAGTATATAGCCAAAAATTTGACGCTTTTTTGCGCGTATCAGCCGTTTCGGGAGGACAACTAAAATATCTTCGTCTCATATCATAATGGATGAGCGAATTTTTGGGCCGAGCTGGATTTGAACCAGCGTAGACATCTTGCCAACGAATTTACAGTCCGTCCCCATTAACCGCTCGGGCATCGACCCAGGAAGAATCAATTTAATTTTAGGCTTATTGAAAATCTATGATCAACTGTAGTACCCTACCCCCAGGGGAAGTCGAATCCCCGTTGTCTCCTTGAAAGAGAGATGTCCTGAACCGCTAGACGATGGGGGCATACGTGCCCAACTGCCATCATACTATGAAGATAATATTAACAGTTTTTTGAAATTGTCAATATAAAAAATCAAATAATTAGGTTCAAAAGATCGTTCCGCCTTACATAACTCTATAAAATGGTTTTGTCATTTCAATTTAATTTATGAATTATTTATTCTACCCATTCGCTATAAAATAGAAAAGTAATTATTGAATTGACTATAATATAATATAATTATTGACTATATATAATATATAGTAAAGAATTAATTAAAAATGAATATAATAATTAATACTAATTCGAATAAGAAATGAAATTAGTAATATCGAACTCGAGATAATATGAAATGAAAGAATCCTTTCAATTAAGTTAAGTTGTCTACTAGAAAAAAAGAGGAGGTCTAAGTTAAACAAACCTGATTACCGCATTTCGAAACAAGTCTCTAGCTTCTATCTGTCTATTTATGTATTTTATAGTATAAAATAACTTAGTATAATTTAGTATATGGAATATATGTACATAGAAATCTTTTTTATGTATATACATAGTGACTCAGTCAAGAATTAGCTAAAAGAGCCCTTTTAACTCAGTGGTAGAGTAACGCCATGGTAAGGCGTAAGTCATCGGTTCAAATCCGATAAGGGGCTTTTGAGGTTTTTTTTTTCATAAAACTCCATTTTATTTGATTTGAACGGGGAATAGGACTATTGTTTGTTGATATTTTTAAAATACAAAGTAAAAAACTTTCCAAGTATACTACGTTATACTATAGTAGTTATAAAGTTGAACTAATATTCATTATATTATAATGATAAGATAAGTCGTTTCTTGAATCAGCAAATATATCAGATTTTCGATTATTGTAATCAAATTCATTGGAATGGAAAGACTCCAAATTAACAAATGAAAAATTAAGTGGACCTGACCTATTGAATCATGATTATACCCGCTATTCTGATATTAAAATTTGATAGAGATTCAATTGGAACAGTTGACCCTTTTTGATTTCTTTAAACTCTGCAGGAATTTGTCGATATTTCCGATTAAATCTTTTAAGATTAAAATAGAATGTTTCTTCATGTACCAACTAGTTCTATAATCCGTGCATCCCGTATTTTTGTTCCGACAATGGAATGGAGAATCCATGCGTGAAAGAAACTTTCATTTCAAGTTTCCTATTATTTTCTTTCTTGTTTATTGAATATCGTATTTAAAGTAAAATTAAGTAAACAAGGGGAAATTCTCTTTTTTCTCTATCAGAAAAAAGAAAAATATTCGAAATATTTTTCTTTGACCGTGAAAATAAAAATTCTGGCATTTTCGATTGATCGGAAAGAAAAAGAAAAGAACTAACGATAAACAGAAAACAAACAAAAAATCAACCTATAAATAAAATAGAAAGAAGAATCTCTAAAGATATTGATGTCTTTTTTTCCATTTTTAGGAACAAGATGCAACAATAAGCTTAATTTAATTCGTTAATATAAAGAAAAGATCAGTTTGAAGATCAGTCAGTAGCAAGAGGGGGTATCGGTTGTTTCGTGAAGAGCTTTTTCAAAAAATGAATAGTTGAGTCTAATAAATTCAAATTAAGAAATATTTGAATTGAAAAATTTACTTTAACCTAAGTTAATTTATGAACAACTAAAGGATTTTTTTTTCGAAACCCTATAGCTAAGGGTCAGTGTACGAGAAATCAAATTATCCATAAACGAAATGATTGAATTCTCAAATTCCCAAAAACGCTATGGGGTGCTCGGAAATGGTTGAAGTAGTTTAATAGGAGGATCGCTATGACTATAGCCGTTGGTAAATTTACCAAAGACGAAAAAGATTTATTTGATTTTATGGATGACTGGTTAAGGAGGGACCGTTTCGTTTTTGTAGGTTGGTCTGGTCTGTTGCTCTTTCCTTGTGCTTATTTCGCTTTAGGAGGTTGGTTTACGGGTACAACCTTTGTAACTTCATGGTATACCCATGGATTG